CTCAAAAATACAGGCATTTGTGGATTCAATGCGAAAGTTGTTATGGATTAAATTATAAGAAAAGTTTTCAATCAAAAATGAATCTTTGTGAACAATGTGGATATCATTTGAAAATGAGTAGTTCAGATAGAATTGAACTTTCGATCGATCCGGGTACTTGGGAGCCTATGGATGAAGACATGGTCTCTCTGGATCCCATTCAATTTCATTCGGAGGAGGAGCCTTATAAAAAGCGTATCGATTCTTATCAAAGAAAAACAGGATTAACCGAGGCTGTTCAAACAGGCATAGGGCAACTAAACGGTATTACCGTATCAATTGCGGTTATGGATTTTCAGTTTATGGGGGGTAGTATGGGATCCGTAGTGGGGGAGAAAATTACCCGTTTGATTGAATACGCTACTAAAGAATTTCTACCTCTTATTATAGTGTGTGCTTCTGGAGGGGCACGCATGCAAGAAGGAAGTTTGAGCTTGATGCAAATGGCTAAAATATCTTCTGCTTTATATGATTATCAATCAAATAAAAAGTTATTCTATGTACCAATCCTTACATCTCCTACTACCGGTGGGGTGACAGCTAGTTTTGGTATGTTGGGGGATATCATTATTGCCGAACCCAATGCCTACATTGCCTTTGCGGGTAAAAGAGTAATTGAACAAACATTGAATAAAACAGTACCCGACGGTTCACAAGCGTCTGAGTATTTATTTCAGAAGGGCTTATTTGATCTAATCGTACCACGTAATCCTTTAAAAAGCGTTCTGAGTGAGTTATTTCAACTCCACACTTTCTTTCCTTTGAATCAAAATTAGACGAATAGGGTTGTCTTTGTTGACATAAGATCTAATTGTATCAAAGAATCAAAAGTCACAGAAAATAGAAAATCTGCCTCTTTTTTCTATATTTCTGATTATTGATCAAGAAGTCTCTATCAACAAGATAAAAGATGAAATTCTTATTTTCGTGAAATTAGGCAAATAAAAAATATCTTCTTCTCGTCATATATAATTAAATTAAAATCTAATCTATAAAATATAGAAAATATAGAATTTTTTATCTTTCTATATCTTACGATAATCTTATTTTTACTAAGAATCCCTGCTGGATGGCATTCTAACAAACCCTTCAATATAAATAAAATCTAATTTATTTTTAAGTGCTTAGTAAATGAAATTCGAAGACAAGAGCAAAAAATGAATAAAATAATATCGCATCCATATCCTTTCAAATCTTTCATGTAGAAAGATGAAATGAAAAACTACATTATATACTCACTACATTATATACTCACTTAGATATATACTTATATCTATACTTAATAGTATAGATATAAGTATATATAATTCCAATTTAGAATTATCAAATTATAATAAGATATCTTTATTCTTTATATATAATAAGATATCTTTATATTATAAATATAAAATCTAAATAAAAATAACAGGTACAAATAGTAAATCGAGGTACCCATTCTATGACAACTCTTAACTTTCCCTCTGTTTTGGTCCCTTTAGTAGGCCTAGTATTTCCGGCAATCGCAATGGCTTCTTTATTTCTTCATGTTCAAAAAAACAAGATTGTTTAGAGCCGATGGCACAAACTCTCATCTATTTTTTTTTTCAAAATTTACGCTTGTATCATAACACAGATATCCATTTAGACAAATTGGTATAAGCGGCTTCCGCCGAAAAACTCTTATGTCTCCAGAAAATACTATATTCTAGCGATTTTCAAATAGACCCGAATCGGCGGATGGCTGAACTGTAAAGTTGGTCTATCTATATGCATGTGGCTATCTTTAGTGAGATCATACGAAGGGTATGTTATTAGTTTAGATCTAACCAATTTAATGAATTACTCCTAAAGGTTCACATCAAACTAGTACTAGTTGATGCGGGTTACTTCGGAAACAAACGGACTAAAGTCAAATTCATTTGGGGTATTCTCTCAATAAAAAAAAGTAACTGGATAAAGTATGAGTTGTCGATCAGAACATATATGGATAGAACCTATAACGGGGGCTCGAAAAACAAGTAATTTCTGCTGGGCTGTTATCCTTTTTTTAGGTTCATTAGGATTCTTGTTGGTTGGAACCTCGAGTTATCTTGGTAGAAATTTGATATCTTTATTTCCGTCTCAGCAAATAGTTTTTTTTCCACAAGGAATTGTGATGTCTTTCTACGGGATCGCGGGTCTTTTTATTAGCTCCTATTTGTGGTGCACAATTTCGTGGAATGTAGGTAGTGGTTATGATCGATTTGATAGAAAAGACGGAATAGTGTGTATCTTTCGTTGGGGATTTCCTGGAAAAAATCGTCGGGTCTTCCTCCGATTTTTTATAAAAGATATTCAGTCCATCAGAATAGAAGTTAAAGAGGGTATTTATGCTCGGCGTGTCCTTTATATGGATATCAGAGGCCAGGGAGCCATTCCATTGACTCGTACTGATGAGAATTTTACTCCACGGGAAATGGAACAAAAAGCTGCTGAATTGGCCTATTTCTTGCGTGTACCAATTGAAGTATTTTAAGAAATGAGCCGAGAAATGAATGCTTTCTCAGCAGAAGGGCAAAAACGCAAGAATAATTCTATAACATATATAACATAACTTAATCGAGGTTTCTTCAGAACATTCATTCGAGTCAAAGCAGACATATATGGAACAAGTATAAAAAAACTCTTTTGGGGATCTTTTATATGTATCGAAATATACACAGCTCAATTCAATAAAAAAAAATAAGAAAAAATTGAAATATCTCATAATCAACCATTTCTAAATAAGGAAATTCCCCCTTTTTACTTGTTGGAATTGAAACTTTTAATAGAACTGATGCGTGAGAGAAATATTAGATTACATAGAGTCGACGGATGAGATGGGTTCATTAACAATTCACAGTGAAAAATGGCAAAAAAGAAAGCATTCACTCCTCTTTTATATCTTGCATCTATAGTATTTTTGCCCTGGTGGATTTCTCTCTCATTTCAAAAAAGTCTGGAATCTTGGGTTACTAATTGGTGTAATACTAGGCAATCCGAAACTTTTTTGAATGATATTGAAGAAAAGAGTATTCTAGAAAAATTTATAGAATTAGAGGAACTTCTCTTGTTAGAGGAAATGATCAAGGAATACTCGGAGACACATCTACAAAACCTTGGTATAGGAATTCACAAAGAAACAATCCAATTAATCAAGATACACAACGAGGGTCGTATTCATACGATTTTGCACTTCTCGACAAATATAATCTGTTTCATTATTCTAAGTGGTTATTCTATTTTGGGTAATAAAGAACTTTTTATTCTTAACTCTTGGGCTCAGGAATTCCTATATAACTTAAGTGACACAATAAAAGCTTTTTCTCTTCTTTTATTAACTGATTTGTGTATCGGATTTCATTCGCCGCATGGTTGGGAACTGCTGATTGGCTTTGTCTACAAGGATTTTGGATTTGTTCAGAATGATCAAATTATATCTGGCCTTGTTTCCACTTTTCCAGTCATTGTAGATACAATTTTCAAATATTGGATTTTCCGTTATTTAAATCGCGTATCTCCGTCACTTGTAGTGATTTATCATTCAATGAATGACTGAAAAATTATCTACCTAATCCAATTATAATGTTTCTTACTTTGTAGTTGTATATAAGCAAAGCGTTGAAAATCGCTTTATATTTCTAGCCATCCCGCGGATTCCTCCTATATTCCTATAAAAATAGAAATTAATTTCTATTAATCCAGTCAAATTATTCCAGTAAATAACAGAATCGTGGATAGGAAACTCCATTAGTGACCTACCCCAATTTATTGTAGAAATTTTTGGGATCAATGCTTGGACCATGCAAACTAGAAATACTTTTTCTTGGATAAAGGAACAGATTACTCGATCTATTTCCGTATCGCTCATGATATATATCATAACTCGTACATCCATTTCAAATGCATATCCCATTTTTGCACAGCAGGGTTATGAAAATCCACGAGAAGCGACTGGACGTATTGTATGCGCCAATTGCCATTTAGCTAATAAACCGGTCGATATTGAGGTTCCGCAAGCGGTACTTCCCGATACTGTATTTGAAGCAGTTGTTCGAATTCCTTATGATATGCAACTGAAACAAGTTCTTGCTAATGGTAAAAAAGGCGCTTTGAATGTGGGGGCTGTTCTTATTTTACCAGAGGGTTTTGAATTAGCCCCTCCCGATCGTATTTCCCCCGAGATAAAAGAAAAGATGGGCAATCTGTCTTTTCAGAGCTATCGCCCCAATCAAAAAAATATTCTTGTCATAGGCCCTGTTCCTGGTCAGAAATATAGTGAAATAACCTTTCCTATTCTTTCCCCCGACCCCGCTACTAAGAAAGACATTCACTTCTTAAAATATCCTATTTACGTAGGCGGAAACAGGGGAAGGGGCCAGATTTATCCTGACGGGAGCAAGAGTAACAATACAGTTTATAATGCTACAGCATCAGGTATAGTAAGCAAAATCCTACGAAAAGAAAAGGGGGGATACGAAATAACCATAGCGGATACATCGGATGGACGTCAAGTGGTTGATATTATCCCTCGGGGGCCAGAACTTCTTATTTCAGAAGGCGAATCTATCAAATTGGATCAACCGTTGACAAGTAATCCTAATGTGGGCGGATTTGGTCAGGGAGATGCAGAAATAGTACTTCAAGATCCATTACGTGTACAAGGCCTTTTGTTCTTCTTCGCATCTGTTATTTTGGCACAAATCTTTTTGGTTCTTAAAAAGAAACAGTTCGAGAAGGTTCAATTGTCCGAAATGAATTTCTAGACTCGCGGATTTATCGACATCAAATTTGTAAAAAGAACCAAATTATTTTTAGTAATTATGATTATCTATGATAAAAAATGAAATTCTAAAAAGCCTTTTGTTTGTTTATACTCTTTTTCTACGAGATGCCGGGAATTCCTTAGTACCACATTCCTAGCCATAGTATGTAGATTTTGAAGAAGACTATTTGACTTGACC